ATCTAGTGTATCATAAGGGATTTTCTTTTTCTATTGATTCGTCCGGATTGGATCAAAAACAAAAGTTCGTAAATGAGGTCAACCTCAGGGATGAATCAAAAAAGAAATCTTTATTGGTTCTACCTCCTCTTTTTTACGAAGAGAATGAATCTTTTTATCCAAACAATACCTATGGATACATAAAAACCCTATGGAATCGATTCCATCGCAACTCGGAATATGGAATTCAAAGGTATCAAATAGGAAAAAATATTTTTAATCATAGACCTACAAGGAAATACACGATCAACCAACATTTCTCAAATTGGAAAAAAAACCAGAAGAAATGGCCTCTTATTTTGATTTATCAAACCGAGAGATCTATGAATAAGGATCCAAATGCATATAAATACAAATGGTCCAATGGGAGTAAGAATTTCCAGGAACAATTGGACCATTTCATTTCTGAGCAGAATAGCCGTTTTCAAGTAGTGTTCGATCGATTTCAAGTAGTGTTCCATCAATTTCAAGTAGTGTTCGATCGATTCCATATGAATGCATATTCGATTGATTGGTCTGAGGTTATTGACAAAAAAGATTTGTCGAAGTCACTTTATTTCTTTTTGTCCAAGTTTCTTACATTTTTGTCTAACTCACTTTATTTCTTTTTGTCCAAGTTTCTTCCATTTTTGTCTAACTCACTTCCTTTTTTCTTTGTGAGTTTCGGTAATATCCCTGTTCATAGGTCCGAGATCCACGTGTATGAATTGAAACGTCCGAATGATCCACTCGGGAATCCGTTGTTAGAATCAATAGGTCTTCAAATGGTTCATTTGAAAAAAAGGAAACCCTTCTTATTGGATGACTTTTATACTTCTAAAAAATCAAAATTATCCTTCAATGAAGGAACAATATCACGATTTTTGTTCAATAAGAGAGAAAATTGGATATCATTCCATACTAGAAAGAAGAAAGAAAAAGAAGAAGAGAAGAAGAAGCGCAGGAAATCTTTTTATAACATGGATTTCTCAATGATATCCCACGATCAAGAGAATTGGGGGAATCCCCTGAAACCATTTCATAGAAGTTCATTGATATCCTCTTTTTTAAAAGCACATCGACTTCGATTCTTTAATAATCAATATGCGGTAAGGTCCTGTAATTATGATTTTCTTAAGTATGTTCTTACAGGAATTGATGATTCAGAAGGGAAGAACCATGAGTATCTCAAATTAAAGTCACAGATGATGTATTTGTTTTATAATCGATATTGGATTCATACTCAATATTCTGAGAAAGATTTTTCTGGGAAATATTTACGATCGGAAAAGAGAAAAAAACACAGTCCTTGTTTAACAAAAGATTCTGAGAAATATTTAAGATCGGAAAAGAGAAAAAAACACAGTCCTTGTTTAACAAAAGATTCTGAGAAATATTTAAGATCGGAAAAGAGAAAAAAACACAGTCCTTGTTTAACAAAATGCTTTGAAAAAGGGCCGATGTATAGAAACTATCAAAGAAATAGTGTTTTTTCAACTCTCTCAAAATTGAAGCAATTCCAACCATATATAACACAATTGTTATTTACCCGGACAGGACATGAATATCTAAATTTAATATTTTTCGATACTTTTTTAGACCTATTGGCGATACTACGTAGGAGTCCTAAATTGCAACAATTTGTATCCTTTTTTCATGATATTAGGGATGGATCCAAGCGAATTCTTCGGGAAAAATTGTGTCTTTCACCACGGAATCCTATAAGTGAGATTTCGAGTAAGTGTCGACACAATTTTCTTGTGCACGTGTGCGAAGATATTTTGGAAAATGAGTCACCATTGATATCGACCCATCTGAGAGAGTTCTTCGTTTTAATCCTTATCCTTCTTCTTGTTACCGGATATCTCGTTCAGACACATCTTTTCTTTGTTTCTCGATTTTCTAATGAGTTGCAGACAGAGTTCGAAGAAGTCAAATCTTTGATGATTCCATCATACATGATTGAGTTGGAAAAACTTCTGGATAGGTATCCTATATCAGAATCAGAACTGAATTCTTTTGGGTTAAAGGATATCTTTCTCGTTGCTCTGAAACAATTAGGAAATTTTCTAGAAGAAAGACGAGGTTCGGCTTCTGCTGGCAACATGCCAAGGGGTGGTGGTCCCGCTTATGTGGTCAAATCCATACGTTCGAAGAAGAAAGATTTAAATCTCATCGATCTCATAAGGATTATACCAAATCCCATCAATCGAATCGCGTTTTTGAGAAATACGAGACATTTAAGTCATACAAGTAAAGCGATCTATACCTTGATAAGAAAAAGAAAAAGTGTGAATAGTGATTGGATTGATGATAAAATAGAATCCTGGATCTTGAACAGTGATTTCATTGCTGATAAAGAAAGGGAATTCATGGTTCAGTTCTCTACCTTAACGACAGAAAAAAGGATTGATCAAATTTTATGGAGTCTGACTAATAGTGATCGTTTATCAAAGAATAACTCTGGTTATCAAATGATTGAGCAACCGGGAATAATTTACTTACGAAATTTAATTGACATTCATAAAAAAAATCTACTAAATTATGAGTTCAATACATCCTGCTTAGCAGAAAGACGGATATTCCTCGCTCATTATCAGACAATCACTTATTCAGAAACCCCGTGTGGGATTAAGCGTTTGGGTTTCCCATCTCATGGAAAACCCTTTTCGCTCCGCTTAGCCCCATCCCTTCCTAGGGGTATTTTAGTGATAGGTTCTATAGGAACTGGACGATCCTATTTGGTCAAATATCTAGCGACAAACTCCTATGTTCCTTTCATTACAGTATCTGTAAACAAGTTCCTGGATAACTATCCTAAAGGTTTTGATATTAATGATCTTTTTGATGATGATGATGATACTCAAAATGATCTTTTTGATGAGAGAGAGGGTACCATTTACAGTCTTTTACCTAGAAAAGACGATAGCTATAATTTGGATCGGTATGATAGTAACTATCTCGACCGTAACTATGATAGCCATTTAGAGTTTCTAAGTATGGACTATCCGATACCTGAGGATATCATACCGGAAATAGACCGATATTTTCTCACGCTTCAATTCGAATTAGCAAAAGCAATGTCTCCTTGCATAATTTGGATTCCGAACATTCATGATCTGGATGGGAATGAGTCGAATGACTTATCCCTGGGTCTATTAGTGAATGCTCTTTCCAAGGATTCTGAAAAATCTTCTACTAGAAATATTCTTGTTATTGCTTCGACTCATATTCCGCAAAAAGTGGATCCCGCTCTAATAGCTCCGAATAAATTAAATACGTGTATTAAAATACGAAGGCTTCTTATTCCACAACAAAGAAAGCACTTTTTCAGTCTTGCTCGTACGCGGGGTTTTCACTTGGAAAAGAAAATATTCGATACTAATGGATGCGGGTCCATAACTCTGGGTTCTAATGTACGAGATCTTGTAGCACTTACCAATGAGGCGCTATCGATTAGTATTATACAAAAAAAATCCATTATAGACACTAATATAATTAGAGAGGCTCTTCATAGACAAACTTGGGATTTTAGATCTCAGATAAGATCGGTTGAGGATCATGGTATACTTTTCTATCAGATAGGAAGGGCTGTTTCACAAAATCTACTTCTAAGTAATTTTTCCATAGATCCTATATCTATCTATATGAAGAAGAAATCATGTAACGGGGTGGATTCTGATTTGTACAAATGGTACGTGGAACTTGGAACAAGCATGAAGAAATTAACGATACTTCTTTATCTTTTGAGTTGTTCTGCCGGATCCGTCGCTCAAAACCTTTGGTCTCTAACCGGACCTAATGAAAAAAATGATGGTATCACTTCTTATAGACTCCTTTATAATGATTCTGATCTAGTTCATGGCCTATTAGAAGTACAAGGTGCTCTGCTGGGATCCTCACAGACAGGAAATCCTTTTGATAATGATGAAATACCATTTCTTCTTAGGCCCGAACCAAGGAATCCTATCAAGATGATTCAAAATGGATCTCGTTCTATCCTTGATCATAGATTTCTCTATGAAAAATATGAATCGGGGTTCGAAGAAGGGGAAGGAGTCCTCGACCCGCTAGAGGAGGATTTATTGAATCACATAGTTTGGGCTCCTAGAATATGGCGCCCTTGGGAATTTATATTTGATGATTGTATCGAAAGGTCCAATGAATTCGGATTTCCCTATTGGGAAAGGTCATTTTGGGACAAGCAGATCTATGATGAAGAGGGTGAGCTTCAAGAGAATGAGAATGATTCGGAGTTCTTGCAGGATGGAACCATGGAGTACCAGACACAAAATAGATCTTTCAAAGAACAAGGCGTTTTTCGAATAAGCCAATTCATTTGGGACCCCTCGGATCCACTCTTTTTGCTATTCCAAGATGATCCTGTTGTATCTGTGTTTTCACATCGAGAATTGGTTGCAGATGAGGAGATGTCAAATATACTTTTGACTTGCCAAACAAAAAAAATTTATTGGAAATATCTAAATAAACGCTGGTTTAGGAAGAATATGCCAGAACAGAATTTCGAATTGTTGATTGATCGACAGAGACAGTTTAGAACCAATAGTTCATTCTCAAATGAATTGTTTCGTTCTACTACTCTATCCGAGAGTTATCAATATTTATCAAATCTGTTCCTATCTAATGGAACCCTATTGGCTCAAATTACAAAGACATTGTTGAGAAAAAGATGGCTTTTCCCGGAGGAGATGGTTGTTACTATCTGTTCCAATAACGAATGATTGGTTTAACTGAATAACTAAATAAAATAGATACTTTCTTTCTCGTTATCTCAAGTTGATATGGGGATCTTTCAATTGAAAGGATCCCCTAATATAGATAATACAGATTCCCGTTGACCGAGCCTAACTCTAATTGTTTTGTTCTGAAGCAAACAAAGAGTGGTTTGTCCTATTCAGATTCAGATATTCACGACCAATAAGTACAGAAAAATGGACTCTCCATTCATTAAATAGATAAGA